TGGCAGGGTAACGTTTCACAGTTTAACGAATCTTCCACTTATTTGATGGGATGGTTAAGAGATTATCTATGGTTAAACTCTTCACAACTTATAAATGGATATAACCCGTTTGGTATGAATAGTTTATCAGTCTGGGCATGGATGTTTTTATTTGGGCATCTTGTTTGGGCTACTGGATTTATGTTCTTAATTTCCTGGCGTGGTTATTGGCAGGAATTGATTGAAACTTTAGCATGGGCTCATGAACGCACACCTTTGGCAAATTTGATTCGATGGAAAGATAAACCAGTAGCTCTTTCAATTGTACAAGCAAGGTTGGTTGGATTAGCTCACTTTTCTGTAGGTTATATATTCACTTATGCGGCTTTCTTGATTGCCTCCACGTCGGGCAAATTCGGTTAATTATTTATGTATTCTATCCGCAATAATATGTTTTTTTAATAAAAAAAAAGGTATGCACTCTTATATTTATTTCTACATCTAGGATCCGATTTGTATCATTATCATTGATAATAAGAGGAACTAAAGCATTATGGCAAAGAAAAGTTTGATTTATAGGGAGAAGAAGAGGCAAAAATTGGAACAAAAATATCATTTGATTCGTCGATCCTCAAAAAAGGAAATAAGTCATATTCCGTCGCTAAGTGAGAAATGGAAAATTCATGGAAAATTACAATCCCCACCGCGCAATAGTGCACCTACACGTCTTCATCGACGTTGCTTTTCGACCGGAAGACCGAGAGCTAACTATCGAGACTTTGGACTATCTGGACACATCCTTCGGGAAATGGTTCAGGCATGTTTGTTGCCAGGGGCAACAAGATCAAGCTGGTAAGGATTTGAGTATCCCTTAATTTTTCTATTTTTTTCTATAATCGATGAGGCCCCTTTACCATTCTGTCTAAATAGGCTATTCTATTTGTACAGATATGGAATAGGGGCGCATTCAATTCTTCTTTGTTTATTAGAGTTTAGTCCAAGTTTTTTTGTTTAATCGCGGGGTAGAGCAGTTTGGTAGCTCGCAAGGCTCATAACCTTGAGGTCACGGGTTCAAATCCTGTCTCCGCAACATTTTTTTTCAACAAATGTAAGTTTTATTCTATTAACTAGTCATTAATTAATACTTGTCTTTTGGGACGCGAGGAAAAAATTACTCTATTGCCAGGTCAACTATACCGAATATTTTATCTTTTTCAATCCATTTATATTTGGGCGGATAGCGGGAATCGAACCCGCGTCTTCTCCTTGGCAAAGAGAAATTTTACCATTCGACTATATCCGCTTTTTTTTGCCTTCTTGATAATAAATTTATGGATAATATTTGTTCAAAGCTAGACGAGATACACTCTTTCGTTTGGGGTCATTTCATAAAATTCTACCAACAAATCAATTCAATTAACAATTCGATTAATATAGAATAAATATATTATTAATATATAATATATATTTATTCTATATATTGGTATTTAATTTCATATTCAAAAAAATATTATTCTCTATNNNCATATTTATATTATTTATATTCATATTTATATTATTTATATTTAGTAAATTGATATTTATTAATATTTTATTCATATTTTACTCAAGTTACAGAAGTTCGACCCCCCCCTCTAATTTTTTGTTTTATTTATTTGCATTTTATGGACTTATATTGAATTTGAATGTGTAATTCATGGAATGGGAGGGGTCATCTCATTTTTGGATCTGCAACGAATGAATTCAAGAGATAAGAGAATTAAGGATACCCACCAAGAAGACTAATCCAATCCATAAAGATGTACCAGAAAATACAACATTTTTGTTACTCGACCAACCATCAGGAGACGCAAATACAACGGGTACACTAATCAGTAAGATTGATGAAGTAATAATTAATGCAAAAACAGCCAATTGGAAAGCAATAGTCATGTTTTTAATCCTCCAAGCTATTAACAAAAGAATATACACCATTTAATCCTCTTACCCACTAAAAATTTTTTAATAAATAAAGGGATTTTATCATGAATCCGTTGATTCAAGATGACTTATTTCCAACTTCTTTTTACCATTTTTATTCTATTCGGACATGAAGTTAAAGATTCTTTTTGACTTCACAAACGGGTATACTGGATCGTTTATCTCATTTATTTATAGATTGATAGACCTATAAAGAAAGTCACATCCCATATCTTTCTCTACATAGTGATCGTATTAACTCATAGGGCTATGTTCTATTTGTCGAAAAAAAAAATAAAATATAAATTATCTTTCGGAGAGATGGCCGAGTGGTTGATGGCTCCGGTCTTGAAAACCGGTATAGTTCATAAAAATAACTATCGAGGGTTCGAATCCCTCTCTCTCCTTTTGTTGGATGAATATATGTTTTTCTTTATTGGCTTTTTTTACTTCTTAGCATCATAAATAAAGGAGAATGGCTCGGCTGGATAGTATAGCCGAGCCAGAAAAAATTAGATTTAATTGCAAGAAATAAAGAAGACTTTTTAATATGAACCGATTT